CAAAGGTTTAGTCCTGACCTTATTATTAGCTGTCGCTCAACTTACACATGCAAGCATCAACGCCCCAGTGAGAACACCCCAAATAGCCCAACTAATGGGCATGGAGCCGGCATCAGGCACATTAATGCTATAGCCCACGACGCCTAGCCTCTGGCCACACCCCCATGGGATACAGCAGTGATTAACTATTAAACTATAAGGCGAAAGCTTGATTTAGTTAGAGCATAAAGGGGCGGCCAATCTCCGTGCCAGCAGCCGCGGTTACACAGCTACAGCCCCAAGTTAATAAGCACGGCGTAAATTGTGGCTAAGACCCAGTCTACTAAATTAAGGCGAAAAGGCCGTCAAGCCGTGAAAAGCTAAAAACTCGCCAAGAACACCAATATTAATACAGCCTTAATCAAAAAGACACACCCGAACCCACGAAAGCTGGGGCACAAACTAGGATTAGATACTCCTACTATGCCCAGCCCTCAACAAAGGTGCACTGACTACTACACTACAACCCGCCAGAGAATTACGCAGCAACTTGCTTAAAACTCAAAGGACTTGACGGTGTTTCGAACCCGCCTAGAGGAGCCTGTCCTATAATCGACAACACACGATCCACCCAACCATCTTTTGCCCTAAACAGCCTGTATACCGCCGTCGCAAGCTTAGCCCATGAGGGACAAGTACCTAGCACAATAACTCACTTCTGAGCTAGTACGTCAGGTCAAGGTGCAGCCAATAAGTTGGTAGAGATGGGCTACATTTTCTACACTATAGAAACCAGTCACGGAGAGGCCTGTGAAACCAGGACTGTCAAAGACGGATTTAGCAGTAAATTAGGAGAAGAGTGCCTAATTGAAGACGGCCCCGAAATATGTACACACCGCCCGTCACCCTCCTCGAATTTAACCCAATTTATGCTACATAACACACATAGCATTCAATGAGATGAGGAAAGTCGTAACAAGGTAAGCGTACCGGAAGGTGTGCTTGGAACATCAAAATGTAGCTTAAACCAAAGCATTCTGCTTACACCTGAAACATGTTTACTTAAATAAACCATTTTGATTAACCCGCTCTAGCCCTCAAAATTCTAACACAAATCAAATAAATCACACTAAACCAAAACATTTTTATGCCTAAGTATCGGTGAGAGAAAAGACAACAGGCGCGATAGAGACAGTACCGCAAGGGAAAGATGAAATAAAAATTTAACACAAAAGTATAACACAGCAAAGATTAACCCTTTTACCTTTTGCATTATGGTTTAGCCAAACACAATCATGGCAAAGAGCACTAAAGTCACCTACACCCGAATCTGGGCGAGCTACTATGCAGCAGAAGTAACACAGCACTAACCCATCTCTGTAGCAAAAGAGCGGGAAGACTGCCTAGTAGAAGTGAAAAGCCTAACGAGCCCAGTGATAGCTGGTTGCTTGGGAACAGAATATAAGTTCTACTGAAAGCCTTCTGATTTACCACCAGCAAAGGACAAAGAAAGCTTTCAAGCTATTTAATGGGGGTACAGCCCCATTAACACAGGACTCAACCTCTACCTAAGGGTAAAACTAATTTGCACTTTAAATGTAGGCTTTAAAGCAGCCAACACAACGAAAGCGTCAAAGCTCGCTCCAAAAAAATACCTACAACAAAATTAAACCCTACAACATTACCAAGCCCTCCTAGAACACTAGAAGAGATTATGCTAAAATTAGTAATAAGAAACTTGATCTTCTCCTAAGCGCGAGCCTACACTACTCATGACATACTATTGGTAATTAACGCCCCGCCCAACTACCACAAACATAAGGGCCACACACTGTTAACCCAACACAGGAGCGCGACAGGAAAGGCTAAACCCTGCAAAAGGAACTCGGCAAACAAAGATTCCGACTGTTTACCAAAAACACAGCCCCCAGCCAACCAAGTATTGGGGGTGATGCCTGCCCAATGACTTTAAGTTAAATGGCCGCGGTATCTACAACCGTGCGAAGGTAGCGTAATCATTTGTTCTTTAAATAAGGACCAGTATGAAAGGCTAAACGAGAATCTATCTGTCTCTTGCAGAAGGCCAGTGAAATTGATCTCCCTGTGCAAAAGCAGGGATGACAACATTAGACGAGAAGACCCTGTGAAACTTTAAACTTCTAAGTCACAACAAATTGTAAAATACCACCCCACACGGGCCAACTACAATTAACACATTGATTTAGCGTTTTCGGTTGGGGCGACCCCAAAATAAAAAAAACTTTCCAGGAAAACAGTAACACGACATTTACTAACCAAGACCCACACCACAAAGTGCTTAAATGCAATCAGATCCGGCACACGCCGATCCATGAACTAAGCTACTCCAGGGATAACAGCGCAATCCCCTTCAAGAGCCCGTATCGACAGGGGGGTTTACGACCTCGATGTTGGATCAGGACATCCTAATGGTGTAACCGCTATTAACGGTTCGTTTGTTCAACGATTAAAGTCCTACGTGATCTGAGTTCAGACCGGAGTAATCCAGGTCGGTTTCTATCTATGAGTGCGAACCTTTCTAGTACGAAAGGACCGAAAGAACAAGGCCCATGCCATTAAAGTAAGCCTTACCTAAAGCTTAATGAAGACAACTAAATTAACAACCAGGACAATCACACCCCGCCTCAATATAAGGGCAAGCTGGGTTGGCAGAGCCTGGCTTAATGCAAAAGACCTAAGCCCTTTTATCCAGAGATTCAAATTCTCTACCCAGCAATAAGCTTTTTAACAGCCACACCCATTCTTATCTATATCGTCTCAGTCCTAATCGCAGTCGCATTCCTGACAGGGCTAGAGCGAAAAATCATTGGCTACATGCAACTACGTAAAGGCCCCAATATTGTGGGCCCTTTCGGGCTGCTACAACCATTTGCTGATGGCCTCAAGCTTATTATTAAAGAACTAACATTGCCCCTACTCGCCACCCCTGCTTTATTTATTCTGTCCCCCACAGTCGCCATTATTTTATCCCTAATCATATGAACCCCCCTACCCGTACCATTTTCTATCGCCAATCTAAACCTTGGCATATTATTTTTATTAGCCATATCCAGCTTAGCAGTTTACTCGCTACTATGGTCCGGGTGAGCATCAAACTCTAAATACGCCCTAATAGGCGCCCTACGAGCAGTAGCCCAAACCATTTCCTATGAAGTCACATTAGCCATCATTGTTTTATCTGTTGTCCTGCTTAGCGGCGGATTTTCACTTCATGCACTGGCTATTACCCAAGAACCCGCCTACCTGGCACTAACCACATGACCACTACTAATAATATGATACACCTCAACACTAGCAGAGACAAACCGCGCCCCGTTTGATCTTACAGAAGGTGAGTCAGAACTAGTATCTGGATTCAACGTTGAATACAGCGCAGGGCTGTTCACACTATTCTTCCTGGCCGAGTACGCCAACATTCTACTAATAAATACTTTAACCACCATCCTATTCCTAAACACATCAACAAACTTGCCAACACAAACACTATTCACCACCACCCTAATAAGCAAATCAATTCTACTAACCATCGGATTCCTATGAATCCGAGCATCATACCCGCGATTCCGGTATGATCAATTAATACACCTACTGTGAAAAAACTTCTTGCCAGCCACGCTGGCAATCTGCCTGTGACACTCGTCGCTCCCGATGTCAACACTAGGCCTTCCAGTAGCAAGGATTCGTGCCTGAACGCCAAAGGGCTACTTTGATGAGGTAGAAAGTGGAGGTTTAAATCCTCCCGAATCCTAGAGGAGCAGGAATTGAACCTGCACAAAAGAATCCAAAATTCTCCCTACTTCCATTGTAGTATCCCCTAACAGAAGAGTAAGCTAACCAAAGCTATTGGGTCCATACCCCAACAATGAGGGGCAATCCTTCCTCTCCTAACTCATGCCCATCTTCCAACCAATCATCTTAACCACACTAACCATTACAACACTCATTTTCTTATCATCCACCCACCTGGTACTCATGTGAGTAGCACTAGAACTTAACACACTAGTGGTCCTACCATTGATTGCCAATAAATCGCACCCACGATCCATCGAAGCCTCCACAAAGTACTTCCTCACACAAGCCGCTGCTTCTGCCTTAATCATCTTCTCATGGACCTTAAACTATATCACAACTGGGGGCGGCCAAATTACAGAAGTAACAAACCAAGTCCTCACAACTATTATAACCCTGGCCCTCTTTATCAAAATTGGACTGGTGCCATTCCACTTCTGAGTACCTGAGACCATTCAAGGAATAGCCCCAACCGCCTCCATCTTCCTACTTACCTGACAAAAACTAGGCCCACTAATCATACTATACCTAATAAGCCCACTAATTAATTTCGAGGTTCTCTCTGCGGTGTCTATCCTCTCCGCCACAGTCGCCGGCTGACTTGGACTTAACCAAACCCAAATCCGGAAACTAGTAGCATTCTCCTCAATTGCCCAAATATCCTGAACACTGGTGATTATTAAATACGCACCATCACTTACAATCTTAGCCTTCTACCTATATTCAATCACAATCTCCGCTACACTTCTCACGTTAGAAAAACTATCAACAACATCCATTAACAACCTCCTACTTTCATTCCAAAAAGCCCCAGTTACTTCCTTACTGCTAACAATCTCCCTATTATCATTATCAGGCCTGCCCCCACTGGCCGGCTTCCTTCCAAAATGATTAACAATTGACCAGCTAGTGGCAGAAGGAGCAATTTGAGTCGCATTCACAATACTCATAGCCTCCCTTCTAAGCCTGTTCTTTTACCTACGACTATGATACAACTCCGCATCCACCCTTCCTCCTAACACTATTAATACCCAACGCCTATGACGCAAACCGACTCAACAAACTAACCTCACAATCAACTCCCTGGCTATAGCCGCCCTCACCCTAATCCTAGCAGCCACCATAATAAAAGCCATTACAAAACAAGAGGCCTATTAAAAGAAATTAGGTTCAATCTTCAAGCCAAGGGCCTTCAAAGCCCTAGATAGGAGTTAGCAATCTCCTATTTCTTGAATAAGGTTTATAGGGTTTTATCCTACATCTTCTGAATGCAAATCATAAACTTTTATTAAGCTAAAACCTCACTAGGCAAATGGGCCTCGATCCCATAAATTATTAGTTAACAGCTAATTACTCTAACCTGCTAGTTTTTACCTAAATATTAAACCCAGGTACAATTTAAAGTACATCTACGAGTTTGCAGTTCGTCGTGAATTTCACTACAGGGCCTGGTAAAAAGAGGATTTGAACCTCTGTAAATGGGTTTACAGCCCACTGCCATCACACTCGGCCATTCTACCAGTGAACATTAATCGTTGACTATTTTCCACTAACCACAAAGATATCGGCACCTTATATTTTATTTTCGGCGCCTGAGCTGGAATAGTAGGCACAGCCATAAGCCTATTAATCCGGACAGAGCTCAGCCAGCCTGGTCCATTCATAGGGGATGACCAAATTTATAATGTTATTGTCACAGCACATGCCTTTATCATAATTTTCTTTATAGTTATACCGATCATGATCGGCGGATTTGGAAATTGGCTACTCCCACTAATAATTGGAGCACCCGACATAGCATTTCCACGCATAAACAACATAAGCTTCTGACTGCTACCCCCATCATTTACCCTACTTCTCTCTTCAGCCTTTATTGAAACTGGAGCTGGCACCGGATGAACAGTCTACCCACCCCTAGCTGGAAACCTAGCCCACGCCGGACCATCAGTAGACTTGACCATCTTCTCCCTCCACCTTGCTGGAGTATCATCCATCCTTGGAGCAATTAACTTTATTACCACGGCCATTAATATGAAACCCCCAGCAATATCACAACAACAGACGCCTCTTTTCGTATGATCTATTCTAGTTACAGCCGTTCTCCTACTGCTCTCACTACCAGTCCTAGCTGCAGGAATTACCATATTACTCACTGATCGAAACCTGAACACCACCTTCTTTGACCCCGCAGGAGGAGGAGACCCAATCCTATACCAACACCTTTTCTGATTCTTCGGCCACCCAGAAGTATACATCCTCATCCTACCAGGGTTTGGAATAATCTCCCATGTAATCACCTTCTACTCAAGTAAAAAAGAACCATTTGGCTACATAGGAATAGTCTGAGCCATGATATCAATCGGCTTTCTCGGATTCATCGTCTGAGCCCACCACATATTTACAGTAGGAATAGACGTTGACACCCGAGCATACTTCACATCCGCCACAATAATTATCGCCATCCCCACCGGCGTAAAAGTGTTCAGCTGATTAGCCACTATTTACGGAGGAGTAGTGAAATGACAAGCCCCCATGCTCTGAGCACTCGGCTTCATTTTCTTATTCACAGTCGGAGGACTAACAGGAATTGTACTAGCTAACTCATCACTAGACATTATTCTCCACGATACCTACTACGTAGTAGCCCACTTCCACTATGTACTATCTATGGGGGCAGTATTCGCCATCATAAGCGGATTCACTCACTGGTTCCCACTATTTACAGGATTTACCCTCCACCACACATGAACAAAAATCCAATTCATAATCATATTCACGGGTGTAAACCTAACCTTCTTCCCACAACACTTCCTGGGCCTGTCAGGGATACCACGACGATATTCCGACTACCCAGATGCATATGCCTTCTGAAATATAATCTCCTCAATCGGATCATTAGTTTCCATAGTATCAGTCGTCCTACTCACATTTATTGTATGAGAGGCATTTTCATCAAAACGAAAAGTCCAAGTGCCTGAAATAGCAAGTACAAACGTAGAATGACTAAACAACTGCCCACCGTCATACCACACCTACGAAGAGCCAGTCTTTGTTCAAGTACGAAAAAAACTAACGTAAGCAATGCCCCACCCTGATACTAAGGACAGGGGGAGTTGAACCCCCACCACTTGGTTTCAAGCCAATCGCAATACGACATGCTCTGTCCTCCAAGAAGAGTTAGTATACACATATTACCCGCCCTTGTCAAGGGCGAAATATAGGACCAAATCCTTTACTCTTCTATGGCAAACCCAATACACCTAGGACTCCAAGATGCAATATCCCCGCTAATAGAAGAACTACTCTATTTTCATGACCACACACTAATAATTATTTTTTTAATCAGCATATTTGTACTATACACAATCTCAGTTTTATTACTAACAAGCCTATACCACACAAATGCAACAGATGTACAAGAAATAGAGATAATCTGAACCATTCTGCCAGCCCTAATCCTAATTACAATCGCCCTTCCATCTCTACGCACGCTATACCTTATAGACGAAACCACCAACCCCTGCCTAACCATTAAAGTTATCGGGCATCAATGGTATTGAACATATGAATATACAGACTTTTCCCAGCTGGAATTCGACTCTTACATGCTACCAACACAAGACCTGCCTCAAGGTCACTTCCGCCTTTTAGAAGTAGACCACCGCATGATTGTTCCAACAAGCTCAAGCACCCGAACATTAATCACAGCTGAAGACGTCCTACACTCATGAGCAGTACCATCCCTAGGGATCAAAATAGACGCAGTACCTGGACGACTAAACCAAACCTCACTAACATCCCCCAATCCTGGGGTATTCTATGGCCAATGTTCTGAAATCTGCGGAGCAAACCATAGTTTTATGCCTATTGTCGTAGAAGCTGTCCCTATACAGCACTTCCAAAACTGATTAAAAACAAACTCATAAGCACTAAGAAGCTAAACCGGCCAAAGCCCTAGCCTTTTAAGCTAGCATTGGGGACCACGCCAACCCCCTTAGTGACATGCCCCAATTAAACCCCGAACCTTGATTAATAATCTTATCCATTACATGGCTAGTACTCATTACTAGTTTACAGCCAAAAATTGCCTCTCTAAAGTTCATAAATAGCCCAAGCAGCCCCGCCCAAAAAACCACTAAAACATGACCCTGACCACAAATCTAAATTTATTTGACCAATTCTTAGTCCCCCAACTACTTGGCATACCACTACTAATCCCAGCCATGTTATTAACAACAGTACTAATCTATAACCCGCAAGATCGCTGACTATCAAACCCTTTAACAACCCTACAGTCCTGACTAATTGCAAAAGCCACCAAACAGATCATAACCCCAGTAAATAAGCCAGGACATAAGTGATCATTAATACTGATCTCACTACTAACAATGCTTATTCTCAACAACCTTTTAGGCCTTCTCCCATACACGTTTACACCAACAACTCAGCTGTCTATAAATATAGCCCTGGCCCTCCCACTGTGGCTAGCAACAGTACTAATTGGCCTACGAAACAAGCCAACCTCTTCACTAGCCCACCTCCTACCAGAAGGGACCCCAACACCCCTAATCCCAATCCTAATCCTAATCGAAACAATTAGCCTACTCATCCGACCAATCGCACTTGCCGTACGACTCACAGCCAATCTAACCGCAGGACATCTTCTATTACACCTAATCTCCACTGCGGCACTTAGCCTAATGACAACTTCCACGCTACTTGCCGGACTAACCCTAATCATTCTAACCCTATTAATGCTCCTAGAAATTGCAGTAGCAATAATTCAAGCATACGTGTTTACCCTACTACTCTCACTATACCTGCAAGAAAACGTATAATGACCCACCAAACACACCTATTCCACATAGTCAACCCAAGCCCCTGGCCAATCATGGGGGCTATGGCTGCCATAATATTAACAGTCGGGCTGGTCCTATGATTCCACTGTAATTTAAACCTAATTTTACTTCTAGGACTAACCTCCACATTACTAATTATATTTCAGTGGTGACGAGATATTGTCCGAGAAAGCACCTATCTAGGCCACCATACCCCTCCAGTCCAAAAAGGACTACGATATGGCATAATCCTATTCATCACCTCAGAGGTCTTCTTTTTCCTTGGGTTCTTCTGAGCGTTCTATCACTCAAGCTTAGCACCAACCCCAGAACTAGGAGGACAATGACCACCAACGGGAATTACCACACTAGACCCATTCGAAGTCCCACTTCTCAACACAGCAGTACTACTAGCCTCAGGAGTTACAGTAACATGAGCCCATCACAGCCTAATAGAAGCCAACCGAGCATCTGCCATCCACGCCTTAATCCTCACGATTATTCTAGGGCTATACTTCACTGCCCTTCAGGCAATAGAGTACTACGAAGCCCCATTCACCATCGCAGACAGCAGCTATGGGTCAACCTTCTTTGTTGCCACAGGCTTTCACGGCCTACACGTCATTATTGGATCAACATTCCTAATAACCTGCCTCTATCGACAAACCATACACCACTTCACCTCGAACCACCATTTCGGTTTCGAAGCTGCCGCTTGATACTGACATTTCGTAGACGTAGTCTGACTGTTCCTATACATCTCAATCTATTGATGAGGCTCCTGCTCTTCTAGTATTGACAATACAAATGACTTCCAATCATTAAACCCTGGTATTATCCTCAGGGAAGAGCAATAAACCTACTTACCGCGCTCATATTAGCCACAGCTACTGCAGTAGCCGTAATTACCCTAAATCTATTAATATCAGAGATGACCCCAGACCCAGAAAAGCTTTCACCATATGAATGCGGATTTGACCCGCTGGGGTCCGCCCGCCTGCCGCTATCTATCCGCTTTTTCATAATCGCTATTTTATTCTTACTGTTTGACTTAGAGATCGCCATCCTACTACCGCTAGCATGGGCCCTGCAACTCACAAGCCTAATAAAAAGTATCACATGGGCCATCATTGTCTTTATGCTTATATTTGCAGGCCTAACATACGAATGACTACAAGGCGGACTAGAATGAGCAGAGTAGTCTCTAACCAAAGGAGCTAGTCCAAGCTAAGACTTCTAGCTTCGGCCTAGAAAATCATGACCAACTTCATGGCTCCCTATTGACCTCGCCTACTAACCTGTTATTTACCTTCTCTTTCATTATCTTCACCATTGGATTTACCTTCCGCCACACTCATCTCCTCTCAGCCCTATTATGCCTGGAGGGTATGATACTATCGGTGTTTTTACTAATAGCAACATGGTCTCTAAGCTCAAACATCTCCTCTTTCATCCTTCCTTTAACAGTTCTAACACTATCAGCCTGTGAAGCTGGCATCGGCCTCGCCCTACTGATCGCCTCAGCCCGAACACACAACACAGCCAACCTCAAAAACCTAAATCTGCTCCAATGTTAAAAATCATTGTACCCACAATAATACTAATTCCCTCAACCTGCCTGACAGCCACAAAAAACACCTGATTATCGCCAACAGCCTACTCAGCAGTTATTATTATCCTAGGCATACTTGTCTTAAACCCCGGAGACACCCTGATGAACACTACTGGTCTACTACTAGGAAGTGACCAAATCTCAACACCCTTACTTATACTATCCTGCTGACTACTACCACTAATATTTATGGCTAGCCAAAGCTCCATGTCACACAACCCTGCCCAACAAAAACGACTGTTTATCACAGCCCTAGCCCTCCTACAATTAGCCTTAATATTAGTATTCATGGCCTTAGACCTAATGTTATTCTACACCACCTTTGAAGCAACCCTTATTCCCACCCTAATAGTGATCGCCCGATGGGGATCCCAAACAGAACGACTCGGAGCCGGACTATATTTCCTCCTATACACCATCACTAGCTCCATACCCCTTCTAATCGCACTTCTATGGGTGTATAACATAAAAGGAACTGCGTCTATTACACTCTTACAGCTACTCCCCCCAATAACCCTAACATTCTGAACAAACACGCTACTATGAACCTCACTCATATTGGCCTTCCTAGTAAAAATCCCAATTTACGGCCTCCACCTTTGGCTACCAAAAGCCCACGTAGAAGCCCCAATTGCCGGATCCATGGTCCTTGCAGCAATCTTATTAAAACTCGGGGGTTATGGCCTGCTACGAATTACAAACCTATTAACTGAACAAACTACATCCTCTTATATTCTCCCACTGGCAGTAGCACTATGGGGTGCACTCATAACCGGCATAGTCTGCCTACGACAAACAGATTTAAAATCCCTAATTGCCTACTCCTCAGTAAGCCACATAGGACTAATAACAAGCTCGATCCTCACTCACAATCAACTAGCCCCATCAGGATCAATAATTATAATAGTGGCCCACGGCCTTACATCTTCGATACTATTCTGCCTGGCAAATATTAATTACGAACGAACACACTCACGAACCCTATTACTTACACAAGGGGTACAACTAACCACCCCAGCCATGACGTCCTGATGACTCCTAGCCTGCTTAACAAACATAGCACTTCCCCCAACAATTAATTTCATTGGGGAACTCACCCTTATAGTCTCACTATTTGACTGAGCAGACATTACTATCTTTCTAACAGGACTAAGCGCATTCATCACCTCAATCTACACCCTACACATATTCTCCTCAACCCAACAGGGAACCCTTCCAACCCATATTATTACAATAAGTCCAACCCAAACTCGAGAACATCTACTAATAACACTGCACTCCGCACCATCAATCGCTTTAATCTTTATACCTCAACTAATATACTACCAATAAGCCGTGACGGCTGACAAGAGCACACAGCCATGAGAGTATCCACAAGAACTGCTAATTCTGTCCCCCGGATTTAATTGCCCGGCTCTCATATTACGTAGTACTGGCCCGTAGATATAGTTTAAACAAAACGTTAGAATGTGGACCTAAAAACAGGAACTCACTCACTCCTTATCTACCAACGCACTCTACTACAAACACTATAAAGCTTTTAATGGATAACAGTATTCCATCGGCTTTAGGAGCCGAGCATCTTGGTGCAACTCCAAGTGAAAGCAACCATAACACAGCCATTAGCCTTAATTATCATACTGTTCCTGCTCCCCCTAGCAATCTTGACACTCCCAATACTAACACCAAGCTCAAAACTAGCCTCACCACTTAAAACCAAAGTATTGGCAGCTAAACTGGCCTTCCTTACCAGCCTAATCCCACTGACCTACCTCATCCATAATGACTTAACCATCACTACATACGAAGCCCAATGATCAACAATTGGTACAACCACAATTCGCGTTAGCTTCACATTAGACATTTACTCCACCTTCTTCTTACCCATCCTACTTTTTGTCGTATGAGCTATCATAGAGTTTACCGTACAATACATAGAGTCAGACCTAAAAATTAACACTTTCTTTAACCAACTCACCACCTTCACCCTAATAATAGTAATCCTTGTAACTGCTGAAAACCTATTCCAATTTTTCATCGGCTGAGAGGGAGTGGGTATCATATCCTTCATGTTAATTAACTGATGATCCTTCCGATCAAACTCGAACAAAGCTGCCATGCAAGCTGTAATCTACAACCGCCTAGCAGACATTGGCCTAGTTGTCGCCCTGGCATGAATAGTTATCAACGACCTGTCCCTAGACATTAAAAGCATACAAGTCACGCCAGACATAGCCCTCATCCCTGCACTAGGGCTGCTTCTAGCAGCTGCTGGGAAATCCGCTCAGTTCGGATTCCACCCATGACTCCCCGCAGCGATAGAAGGCCCAACCCCTGTATCAGCCCTACTACACTCAAGCACCATGGTAGTAGCCGGAGTGTTCCTACTCATCCGGACCTCAGATATGCTATACAGCAACGAAACAGCAACTACAGCTTGCTTGCTACTAGGAGCCTTTACATCCATACTAGCTGCTTCATGCGCACTAACCCAAAATGACCTAAAAAAAATCATTGCCTACTCAACTACTAGTCAACTGGGCCTAATAATGACCTCCATCGGATTAAAACAGCCTGAACTCGCATTTATACACATCTCAACACACGCGTTCTTTAAAGCAATACTCTTCCTCTGCGCAGGAACGATCATCCACAGCCTGGGCAATGAACAAGACATCCGAAAAATAGGAGGGCTTAAAAAAGCACTTCCCACCACCACCTCCTGCCTAATCATTGGCTCCCTCGCCCTATCAGGAGTGCCATTCATGGCCGGCTTTTACTCAAAAGACGCCATCATTGAAGCCATCAACACCTCCCATGTAAACTCCATATCACTGGCCATAACCCTAGTAGCAACCATCTTCACCACACTCTACAGCCTGCGCATGATTTACTATGTAACCCTAAACACCCCACGAATCCTACCACTATCCGCCGTCTCCGAGACCCCTCAAACAACCAACCCCATTCTACGACTAGCTATCGGAAGCATCGCAGCCGGACTCATAATTTCAACCACTATTATACCACCCAACATCCCACAACTAACCATGCCAGCATCAGCCAAGCTAGCCGCACTAAACATCCTAATCCTGAGTCTACTAGTCGGCTCAATCCTAATTACAATAGCAAATCAGCTTCCCAACTCCATCAAGGGCACCCAAAACCCCCTTATCTCTAAAATCATCCACTCCTACTTCATTCTACATCATACCCTACCATCTATAATCTTACAGATTAGCCAAAAACTATCAACCCACCTGATAGACCAAACACACTATGAAGCCTTGGGCCCTAAAACAGTAACCCACCTACAAACACTAATAGCAAAACTACTAACTAATTTCCATAAAGCCCAAATTAACCCGTACCTAAAAATTGCCGTTCTATCCATCACACTAATCTCCTTACTCTACTTCACCTCAATGAACGCAGGGCCCCCCGATGCCGCCCACGAATTATAATTATAATAGTAAACAACACCACCAATAAAGCCCAACCACTTAAAATGAGAAGCCCCCAACCACTTAAATAAAATAACCCAACCCCTAAAAACTCATTGCTCACGTCATCACCCCAAGCCTCAACACCATCAACAAAACACCCTAAAACCTCTGCTCATGCAGAGCCGTATACACAATATCCACCAATACCTAAGCCGGCCCCACAAACATAAGCCAACACCTTAGATCCTCCTGCTCCTCAAAACTCACAATATTTATCATCAGTAAATCCAACACAAAAAGCGAAAACTACTAATAAACCCCCCAAATAAATTAGCAGTACCACAAGCGGTATAAAACTCCCGCCCCCCGCCACCAACAGCCCACTACCAAATATTGCAGCAAAAAGCAAACTAACCACCCCATAATGGATCGTCACCCCCGACGCCACTAACACCACACTAACCATCATTAAAAAACAAAGAAGAAAAAATGTAATTCCCATTATTCTCACTTGGGCTCCAGACCAAGACCTGGGGCACGAAAAACCCCCGTTGTACTTTCAACTATAAAAATCAACATTTAAACCAAATGGCCCACCAACTACGAAAATCCCACCCACTCTTAAAACTAGTAAACCACTCTCTGATTGACTTGCCCACACCATCCAACATCTCCTACTGATGAAACTTTGGATCACTTCTCGGATTCACTCTATTAATCCAATTAGCATCGGGCATCCTACTAATAATGCACTTCCTAGCAGACGACTCTTTAGCTTTTATGTCCGTCGCCTACACTTCACGAGAAGTCTGATATGGTTGACTAATCCGAAGCCTCCATGCAAACGGAGCTTCCCTATTCTTCCTATGCACATTCCTCCACATCGGACGTGGAGTATACTACGGATCTTACCTAAATGAAAATACATGAAACATCGGAGTATTACTGCTACTACTACTGATAGCAACTGCCTTCATGGGCTACGTCCTACCATGAGGGCAGATGTCGTTCTGAGGGGCAACCGTGATCACCAACCTAATATCAGCCATCCCCTACGTAGGAGACTCAATTGTCACCTGAATTTGAGGAGGGCCATCCGTCAATAGCGCAACCTTAACACGATTTACTACCCTGCACTTCCTGCTCCCATTTATCCTCATAGCCACCATCCTCACACACCTCATCTTCCTCCACGAACGCGGATCATTCAACCCACTAGGATTAATCTCTAACGCCGACAAAATTCCATTCCACCCATACTTCTCAGCAAAAGACGCCATAGGCATGGCCCTGGCCACCGTCCTATTAATAACCCTTACATTCTACTTCCCAAACCTATTAGGAGACCCAGAAAACTTTACCCCTGCCGACCCCATAAAAACACCAGACCACATTAAACCAGAATGATATTTCCTATTCGCCTACACAATCTTACGATCTATTCCAAACAAACTCATAGGAGTCATTGCCATATTCGCATCCATCCTAGTATTACTACTCCTACCTGCACTACACACATCAAAACGACAATCGATAAGCCTACGTCCCCTATCCCAACTTTTATTCTGAACCCTAATCGCAGACTTCTTTATCCTCACATGAATCGGGGGCCAGCCAGTACAAAACCCATACACCTTAATCGGACAAACAGCCTCCTTCATCTACTTCTTCACCATCCTTATCTTATTACCACTGGCCGGAATAATTGAAAACCTACTAATCAAACCCCTTCGGTACCGGCCCTACGGACCATGAAAAATCCCCATTATACCAACATGGGGCAATAGAATAAACCCACACACTCCTGTAGCTCAACCCCAAAGCACTGGCCTTGTAAGACAGAGATGGAATACACACACCTTCCCAGGAGTACAGCCCAGCCCTCAAGAAGATAGACATGACTCTACTCTTCCGGCCCCCAAAGCCGACATTCTTATTAAACTACTTCTTGAATTAAATTAGTCATCGTAGCTTAACTCACAAAAGCATAACACTGAAAATGTTAACATGGACAAAAGTCCCGATGACAACAAGCTAACCAAAAACCACGAACACTATTACTTTTCGCTAAACAAAAGACAATTATGTACTATGTCCCAGCTATGTATTATAAGGCATTCATTTATCTGCCCCTAACACCCATCCATTAGTTCTTATTAATCAGCATCTCATAGTGAAATCACCATCCATTGTATCCATATTAATTATTACTAGTCTCAAGCCCATACCTGGACACGGTTCACATTTATTGCTCTTCTTAGAGACCTCTGGTTATCACTCTCACGTACTCATCTTGCTATTGCCTGGACATTCTTTCCTCTTCTTAGAGGCCTCAACCCGCACCATATGGTTTCACTCATTTACGTCCGTGATCGCGGCATTTCTATTTTTTGATTGCTATTGGTTCTTTATTTTTTTGGGGAGATCTCATCCACTACCCGGGGGCTTATATCTAAAGTCATTAAACTAAGGTGGTGCATCTTCCTTGCAGAACGGACCAGTCCGACTTTCATGTACATAAATATTTAATGCTCGTTATACATATTACCCTTTAATTAGGCCCCCCCTCCCCCCAGTTTTGTTGGCCCCCGGGGTCGGCTCTTCTGTAATTTTATTGATAAAAAAAAAAAAAAAAAAAAAAAAAAAAAAAAAAAAAAAAAAAAAAGAAAAGAAAAGGGGGAAATAGGAAAAAATTTTTAAAAAATTTTAAAAAAAATTAAAAAATTATTAACCTAGGCCAAAATAGGAAAAATTTTAAAAATTTTTTTAAAAAAAAATTAAAAAATTATTAACCTAGGCCAAAATAGGAAAAATTTTAAAAATTTTTTTAAAAAAAAATTAAAAAATTATTACCCTAGGGCCAAAATAGGAAAAATTTTAAAAATTTTTTTTAAAAAAAAATTAAAAAATTATTAGCCTAGGCCAAAATAGGAAAAATTTTAAAAATTTTTTTTAAAAAAAAATTAAAAAATTATTAACCTAGGCCAAAATAGGAAAAATTTTAAAAATTTTTTTAAAAAAAAATTAAAAAATTATTAACCTAGGCCAAAATAGGAAAAATTTTAAAAATTTTTTTAAAAAAAAATTAAAAAATTATTAACCTAGGCCAAAATAGGAAAAATTGCACGTCAACCAGCCTAAGACTGCCTTGTTAGTCAAACACACAGTTATTATACACAACAGAACGTGGGTGTTAAGTCACCCAAATAACAA